GGGTTTAAACGAAGCGGATTCATTCATTAGTAAAGCCGAAGTTAATGGAGGTACCCTTGTAAAAAGGTTGAGACCTAGGGCTAGAGGGCGCAGTTATCTAATAAAACGACCTACCTGTCATATAACAATTGTATTGAAGGATAAATCTAAAAAAATCTAAATATGAGTCTAAGATTTAGATTCATATTTAGAAATAACATATGGATGGCAAAATAATAGAATAATATGGGACAAAAAATAAATCCACTTGGTTTCAGACTTGGTACAACCCAAAATCATCATTCCTTTTGGTTCGCACAACCAAAAAGTTTTTCCATGGGTCTCCAGGAAGATGAAAAAATACGAGATTGTATCAAGAATTATGTACAAAAAAATATGAGAATATCCTCGGGTTTCGAAGGAATTGCGCGTATAGAAATTCAAAAAAGAATCGATCTTATTCAGGTAATAATCCATATTGGATTCCCGAATTTATTAATAGAGGGTCAAGGGCGAGGAATCGAAGAATTACAAACAAATGTACAAAAAGAGTTGAATTCTGTAAACCGGAGACTCAACATTGCTATCACAAGAGTTGAAAAACCTTATGGACAACCTAATATTCTGGCAGAATACATAGCTTTACAGTTAAAAAACAGAATTTCGTTTCGAAAAGCAATGAAAAAAGCTATTGAATTAACTGAGCAAACAGATACAAAAGGAATTCAAATACAAATTGCAGGGCGTATCGACGGAAAAGAAATTGCACGTGTCGAATGGATCAGAGAAGGTAGGGTTCCCCTACAAACCATTCGCGCTAAAATTGATTATTGTTCCTATACAGTTCGAACTATCTATGGAGTATTAGGCATAAAAATTTGGATATTTGTAGACGGAAAATAATGGACCTTTATTTATGTTATTATTCTATCCAGTGATAGAACAAAAAATGAAAAACTGTTTTATTTTCCTCCTGTTTGTTGAATCAAATATGAGCTTAATTCTTTTAATTCTATAGGGATGAATAAAAATTTGATTTACATTTTTGGTAGAATTGCTATGCTTAGTGTGTGACTCGTTGTCTTGGTTTTTCTTTAGAGTCAGTATAAAAAAAAATAGACTGACTACTATTATGAACTAGTAACTATAGAAACTAATAACCAACTTATGGCTTCGTATTGTCGAGATCCCCCAAACAGTCACTATATGAGGTATCGATCATATAGTTGTAGCAACTGCAAATTTTTCCAAAAAAATAAATTGGATTCCGGGTTGTGAATAAAAAGGAGATGTAGATAAATTAAATGGAAAGGCGATAGATAGAAAGAAAAAAAAATCAACGATATATGATTCCAATATGTATGGTTTATTAATCATTTTTTTTTTATAAAAGGCAGTGTGATAAAGCATCAATACTGAAAAAGTAAAGAGCCCCGAGTTAATAGAAACTGAGGAGATTAACTTGGAAACGCATTTTGTTGGGAGCTCCATTGTCGAGTTCAGGCCTAATCATTGACGGAGAAGCCATGGGAACGACGGAACCCGTGACTGCATAGGATTCTATTGAAAACGAATCCTAATGATTCATTGGGTGGGATGGCGGAACGGACCAGGAACCTATTAATTAAAATTTTCTGAAACAGTCGTGGGTTGACCCTACAAATGAAGCAGAAAAGAGTCAATATTCGCCCGCGAAACATTTTTTGGATTAAAATATTTTTTTTTAGAAAAGATTCAATTTAAAATAAATTAAATTTAAATAATAAATATAAAAAAATAAATAAAAATTAAATATTAAAAATTAAATTAAAAAAATAAAAATATAATATAAAAAAATATAATATAAATATATATAATAAATGTATATATTATATATTAAATATATAATATATTAAATATATAAATTAATATAATAATAAATATAATAATAATAGAATAAATAATAGAATAAATAATAATAATAGAATAAAATATTAATTATTATATTAATTATATTAATGGAAATAGAAAATTAATGGAAATAGAAATTATCTTGTGAAATATATATCTTGTGGGTAAAGATAAATATATCTTGCATGCAGCTTTCCCATGTAATATCAATAAAATAAATCCAATTTTTTAGTGTATTGTATTATTAATAAAATACATGTATATCTGTAATATTATTGAATCCTTTATATTGAATTGTTTCTTCTTTCGCGAGGAGCCGGATGAGAAGAAACTCTCATGTCCGGTTCTGCAGTAGAGATGGAAGAGGTAAACAACCATCAACTATAACCCCAAAAGAACCAGATTCCGTAAACAACATAGAGGGAGAATGAAAGGAATGTCTTATAGAGGCAATCATATTTGTTTTGGAAGATACGCTCTTCAGGCACTTGAACCCGCTTGGATCACAGCTAGACAAATAGAAGCGGGGCGAAGAGCAATGACCCGATATGCACGTCGTGGGGGAAAAATATGGGTACGTATATTTCCCGACAAACCTGTTACAGTAAGACCTACAGAAACCCGTATGGGTTCGGGGAAAGGGTCTCCCGAATATTGGGTATCTGTTGTTAAACCGGGTCGAATACTTTATGAAATGGGCGGAGTATCCGAAACTGTGGCCAGAGCAGCTATTTCAATAGCTGCGTGCAAAATGCCTATACGAACTCAATTTATTATTGCGGGATAGAGATGTAGAACAAAAGAAAAGGGCATTAGGAATGAATGCAAAAATACAATTGCGGTTTTTTTTTCTGGACAGATAATATTTCTTTTCTTTCTTCACCCTTTGCATTGAAAGAGCAGATAAAAAATGATATGATTCAACCTCAGACCCTTTTAAATGTAGCGGATAATAGCGGGGCTCGAGAATTGATGTGTATTCGAATTTTAGGAACTAGTAATCGCCGGTATGCTCATATTGGTGACGTTATTGTTGCTGTAATCAAAGAAGCAGTGCCCAATATGCCGCTCGAAAGATCAGAAGTTATTAGAGCTGTAATTGTACGTACATGTAAAGAACTCAAGCGTGAAAACGGTATGAGAATACGATATGATGACAATGCTGCAGTTGTCATTGATCAAGAAGGAAATCCAAAAGGGACTCGAGTTTTTGGTGCAATTGCCAGGGAATTGAGAGAATTCAATTTCACAAAAATCGTCTCATTAGCTCCTGAAGTATTATAAATATTAGTAGATAGAATTATGATTGATATAGTAGAATATCTGAAATAGATAAATTAGTAGATTGTGTCTCAAGCATATACTTTTTTATGAATTAAAAAAAAAAAAAAAAAATAAACACGTTGATTATATCAAAATTTGGAGGCAACTATAATTATAGTTCATCATGGGTAGGGACACTATTGCCGAAATAATAACTTCTATAAGAAATGCTGACATGAAAAAAAAAAGAACGGTTCGAATAGCATCTACAAATGTCACCGAAAACATTGTTAAAATACTTCTGCGAGAGGGTTTTATTGAAAACGTTAGAAAACATCGAGAAAGTAATAAAAATTTCTTAGTTTCAACCCTGCGACATAAAAGAACTAGGGAAAGAATATATAAAACAATTTTAAAGCGTATCAGCCGACCAGGTCTACGAATCTATTCCAACTACCAACGAATTCCTAGGATTTTAGGCGGAATGGGGATTGCTATTCTTTCTACTTCTCGAGGTATAATGACAGATCGAGAAGCTCGCTTAGAAGGAGTTGGGGGAGAAATTTTGTGTTATATATGGTGATTCTTTTCCTAGGGCATCAAAATTTGATCTCTAACTTCTAGGTTGTGAAAAGAAAAAGAGAGGAAAGGTGAGTTATATGACTGCTCCCCCCTTAATTGATACTTCAAGGGAGGCTTGCCCAGAATAAAAAAAAAAACAAAAACGGATTCATGAGGGTTTAATTACCGAATCACTTCTCAATGGTCTGTTCCGTGTCCCTTTAGACAATGAAAATCTAATTCCAGGTTATGTTTCGGGGAGGATCGACGTTTATCCGGATACTACCAGGAGATAGAGTCAAAATCGAAGTAAGTAGTTATGGTTCAACCGGCAAGGAATGTATAATTTATAGACTTCGCAAGGAAGATTTGAACGATTCGGGGATTTTTTTATTTCATTCGTGGGGGTTCGCGGTTAAAAAATTAAGGAAACTTTTTTTACTTCAAAGAATAGATTCAGAATTAAGGTAAGGAATCGTAAATATGAAAATAAGGGCTTCCGTTCGTAAAATTTGTGAAAAATGTCGACTGATCCGTAGGCACGGACGAATTATAGTGATTTGTTCTAATCCAAGACATAAACAGAGACAAGGATAATCTTTTGAGCTTTTTTTTCTAAAGGAAGGATCAATGTAAAAATAAAGAATCTGTTTTAACATGAAATGGATATCTCCGTATATTTCTGACTCATATTTATGAGATGATAAAATATGACAAAACCTATACCAAGAATTAGTTCACGCAGAAATGGACGTATCGGTTTGCGTAAGAGTGGACGTAGAATTCCAAAAGGAATTATTCATGTTCAAGCGAGTTTCAACAATACCATTGTAACTGTTACAGATGTACGAGGGCGGGTGGTTTCTTGGTCCTCCGCGGGTACTTCTGGATTCAAAGGCGCAAAAAGAGGAACACCTTTTGCTGCTCAAGCCACCGCAGCGAATGCTATTCGTACAGTAGTGGATCAAGGTATGCAACGCGCAGAAGTCATGATAAAAGGTCCTGGTCCGGGACGAGATGCAGCATTACGAGCTATTCGTCGAAGTGGTATACTATTAAGTTTCGTACGTGATGTAACTCCTATGCCACATAATGGATGTAGACCCCCTAAAAAAAGACGTGTATAGAAATAAGAATTGAACGAATTTCAAGAGAAATAAATGATTCAATAATCTAATCAAATAACAATAATATATTATTATGGTTCGAGAGGAAATAGCAGGATCCACTCGAACACTACAGTGGAAGTGTGTTGAATCAAGAATAGACAGTAAGCGTCTTTATTATGGGCGTTTCGTTCTGTCCCCGCTTATGAAAGGTCAAGCCGATACCATAGGTATCGCTATGCGACGGACTTTACTTGAAGAAATAGAGGGAACATGTATAACACGTGCAAAATCTGAAAAAGTACCACATGAATATTCTACGATAGTGGGTATTGAAGAATCAGTACATGAAATTTTAATGAATTTGAAAGAAATTGTATTGAGAAGTAATCTATATGGCACTCGAGACGCATCCATTTGCGTCAAAGGCCCCGGATACATAAGAGCTCAAGATATTATCCTACCACCCTCTGTAGAAATAGTTGACACTACACAGCATATAGCTACCCTAACAGAGCCTCTTGATTTGTGTATTGGATTACAAATCCAAAGAGATCGTGGATATCGTATGAGACCCACAAATAACTCTCAAGATGGAAGTTATCCTATAGATGCTGTATCCATGCCTGTTCGAAATGCGAATCATAGTATTTATTCTTATGGGAATGGAAATGAAAAACAAGAGATCCTTTTTCTAGAAATATGGACAAATGGAAGTTTAACTCCTAAAGAAGCACTCCAGGAAGCTTCTCGTAATTTGATTGATTTTTTTATTCCTTTTCTACATGCAGAGGAAAAGGACATTAATTTCGAAGAAAAGAAAAGCAGATTTACTTTACCCCCTTTTACCTTTCATGATAGATTAGCTAATCTAAAGAAAAACAAAAAAGAAATTGCATTGAAATGTATTTTTATTGACCAATCAGAATTGCCTTCCAGGACCTATAATTGTCTCAAAAGGTCCAATATACATACATTATTGGACCTTTTGAGTAACAGTCAAGAAGATCTTATAAAAATTGAATATTTTCGGATAGAAGATGTAAAACAGATAGTGGACATTCTACAGAAGCATTTCACAATTAATTTACCTAAGACTAAGTTTTCATTTTAAATCTATCACAATTACTTCATCTTTTTTCTCTATTTTATAAATTTTATAAAAAAAAAGTTTATAAAAAAAGTTTATATATTAAATTATATTATTTATAAGTATAAGAAATTTTTTAATCTTAAGCACAATCCGTATTGAGAAAGATTAAAAATAATGTATCTAGGGAGGATTCAGTTTGAATCGACTATTCCCTAGATACCTACGCGCAGTATTTCACGGTTGAATCAATTTAAAAAAGACCTAAAGTAAGGGATTTATCAATAGGTAATGTTGCTCCAATACCTAACCAAAGAGCTACTGCGGTACCGGTCAAAAAGACTGTTGTAGCTACTGGACGACGAAATGGATTTTGGAATTTATTGACATTCTCCAAAAAGGGTACTGTTAATAATCCCGCAGGTACTGAAACCATTAAAAGAACACCCAACAACTTATTGGGTACTGTGCGAAGTATTTGAAATACGGGAAAGAAGTACCATTCGGGTAATATTTCCAAAGGAGTTGCAAATGGATCCGCCGGTTCACCAATCATTGAGGGTTCTAGGACCGCTAAGCCTACGTTACATGCTATAGTACCAAAAATAACTACTGGAAAAATATATAAAAGATCATTGGGCCATGCGGGTTCTCCGTAATAATTATGTCCCATCCCTTTAGCCAATTTAGCTCTTAATACAGGATCATTCAAGTCAGGTTTCTTTGTTATTGGGATAGGTGAATTCTTATGTTTCCACCCCCCGAAGGAACCGGACATGAGAATTTTTCATCATCCGGCTCGAGCAAGAATCAAATCAAAGGAATGACAGAAGTAGATCTATATCAAATCTATATTTCATCCATATCTACACATATATAGTGACTCTATGTAAGAAAATATTTATCGAACCCCACTTTCCGGAGTTGCAACTATTCATTGGCAAGAATTAAGTTCTTACAGGTAAATGCTCAATATCCAAGTAGGCTTAAAATTTGATCATGATCAAGTGCTTTTTGGATTATCTCATATCTTGTGATTGGTATTTATTCTCACAATATCGTGAGTCTTCTTATAAATACAAAGAATTTACTTGTTACTAATACAGTTTAACCTCTGTTCTTCCTTAGATCCCTTATTTCACTCCGATAGTATCATGGATCTGGACGGATGCAAAGGAAATGGATGCATTTCCATACTATAAACTATAAATAAGTAAGTAGAGTAGAATAGATAAAACATAATCCAGATTATGCCACATCATCTATTTTACAGGATCTTACGGAGCCTGTCCATGCATGACATGGATTCGGGTATAATCATGGAAAAGATTCTCCTCAAGCGAACCAGCCTATCTTCCGCTACGTAAGGGAACTCGCGCGGTGATTGGATGCGGAGACACGTTTGGTTGTGAATTCCAATGTGGCGGATAAAATCATATATCCGCATGGCCCAATCAATAGTTCAAGTCACACACTCCCATAATCCATCTTCTCTTCGGAGGATCCACTTCAACTATTCATATCAAAGTATCAAATAAAGAATACTTCGGAGTTGAAGAGAAATATCCAAATAACATGTCTTATTTTTTTCAATAATCCATATTTGTAGCAATGAGATACTATTGTTCCTTTCCGAAATAATATAGCAAATATCTATGATCTGTCTTCTTTAGTTTATAAAGGACCTGAAATACCTTGCTTACGTATCATTGAGAAGTGCATTAACATAAATACAGCAGTAAGAAGAGGCAATACAAAAGTGTGTAAACTATAAAAACGAGTCAAAGTGGATTGACCCACACTAGCACTTCCGCGTAATAACTCTACCAAAGGCGATCCTATTACAGGAATAGCTTCAGGTACGCCTGTCACAATTTTTACTGCCCAATAACCAATTTGGTCCCAAGGTAAGGAATAACCTGTTACACCAAAAGATGCAGTCAATACAGCGAGAACTACACCCGTAACCCAAGTTAATTCGCGAGGTTTTTTAAATCCGCCTGTGAGATACACACGAAATACGTGCAAAATCATCATTAGAACCATCATACTTGCTGACCATCGATGAACTGATCGGATTAACCAGCCAAAGTTGGCCTCAGTCATTATGTATTGAACAGAGGAAAAGGCCTCTGTAACAGTTGGTCGATAGTAAAAAGTCATAGCAAAACCCGTAGCTACTTGTACTAAAAAACAAGTAAGTGTGATCCCCCCTAAACAATAAAATATGTTGACGTGAGGAGGAACGTATTTGCTAGTTATATCATCTGCAATCGCCTGAATCTCGAGACGCTCTTCGAACCAGTCATATACTTTATTGAGATAGGTAACCATGGGGAACTCCCCCCCCCCCCCGAGAACCGTATATGAGAATTTAATCTCGTACGGCTCAAGCAAAAACATACAAATACTGTTTCAACGGATATGTAATAGAATTTTTGAAACTTTTTAGTCACTCGATTCAATCTACCCCGAGGCTCAAAAGAAATGAAAATCCGAAATCTGTTCTTTGTGATGATAATGCTAAAAAAAAATCAAGTTAGCTCATCCATCTTTCTTTTTTATATTGATTTTTACAGGCCTCTTGAATCTTCTCTTCCCTATTTAGTATTTTATTTGAGTTTTTTTGCGTAATGAAAATTGACTATTGTTTTACTTTTGATAGGAATTCTCTTGTTGAGACCCTATGAATCAATTGAAACCTCAGATTCATACTAGAACCACGATGATTCATCAATAAGTCCCCAAACAAAATTAAAACTCAAAGGTTCTCTGAGCAAGAACCATTTGATCATCACTTATTTAATGAATAGATGTAGTGACTCAACAAAATCCAGAGAAATAGTTGTACTTTCGTCAAAGTACATAATTCTGAAAAAAGAAAAATTGTTTGATTTAGAACTTTTTTAATTTTTTTTTGAGTCCGGTTACGAGGTTTTAATAATAGGTATGAATCATAGTCCAAATATTTCTTTTCTTGATCTATTCGATATATTTCGTGCTCCGGAAACTAGAATAAATATAAATATCCGACGGGGTGGAATCATCTCGATAGAGATGACAGATCCACTTTCTGTATATCCATAGGATCAATTATAACAAGTCACACACTCATATTCCGGAAATGAAATACCGAAACAAAGGAATTTCACGGTCGAACTACAAAAATAGGCTAGAAATCCGAGTCCTAAGTTGTTTTTTTTTTTTTTTACTAGTACTTCATTGCTCTTATGAACCTAACTCACTGAAATTCCATCCAATAGAACGGAAGAATTATAAATCTCCAAAATAATAGATAGGAATACCGCAAATAGAGCCATTGCGACTCCCATGAGAGGAGTAGTACCCCAGCCCGGAGCTACTTTACCATATTCCGAATTCAACGGTTTCAATAAATCCCCTACAAGAGTTCGTCTTGGCCCAGATCTAGAACTACCCTCAACAGTTTGTGTAGCCATAAATACTATTTCATCGGTTGAGATCTGTTGACTTTGTATACCATTCCGTTGTAGTTGTAAATAAACTATCTTATTGTGGACCCTTCGCGATCTTGAAATCGAATAATGGAAACAGCAACCTTAGTCGCCATCTCCATATCTGGTTTACTTGTAAGCTTTACTGGGTACGCCTTATATACTGCTTTTGGGCAACCCTCTCAACAACTAAGAGACCCATTCGAGGAACACGGGGACTAGTCGAAGTACTGAACCTCCCAATATGCCATATTGGGAGGTTCATTACTTCAATTGAGATAATGAAAAATCATTTCATTTTTTAGTCGGAACCTTAGGGGGTTCTCGAAAAAAGATAGCGAAAAAAATTATCCCTAGAGTAGAGACTAACAGGAATGTATAAACCAATGCTTCCATAGATTCGATCGTGGTTTACAATTATAGCTTCCAAATCTATTTATTTTGTTTTGGATCATTTATCAATCAGATTCATTTATCAATCAGATAAAGAAAGGGAAAGGGTTAAAGAAAAAGCCGTGATTCAAGTCACGATTTCTCTGTCCCCTATCCCATGTAAAAAAAAAACTAAAATTCAAATGTAGGCGAAAAATACCAGAGTAATGTTGTATCAGACTGTCTGTCTCCTTGTGGTTGGATCTCCAATTTTTTGGAATGTTCCAAATTCCACTTGAGCATCCAAATCTGGATCAATACCAGCAAAAACATCCCGGAACAAGGTTCTAGCGCCATGCCAAATGTGTCCGAAAAAGAAAAGCAAAGCAAATGAAGCATGCCCGAAAGTGAACCAACCCCTTGGACTGCTACGAAAAACACCGTCGGATTTCAAAGTAGCCCGATCCAATTCAAAAATTTCCCCCAACTGGGCGCGTCTAGCATATTTTTTCACAGTAGCTGGATCACTGTAACTAACTCCATTAAGTTCGCCACCGTAGAATTCAACAGTTACACCTACTTGTTCGACACTATACTTTGATTCTGCCCTTCTAAAAGGAACATCGGCTCTCACAATTCCATCTCCATCTACCAAAACTACTGGAAATGTTTCAAAAAAAGTAGGCATACGACGTACAAAAAGCTCGTGTCCTTCTTTATCTCTAAAGATAGGGTGTCCTAACCACCCAACAGCTATTCCATCCCCATTGTCCATTGAGCCCGCTCTGAATAATCCTCCCTTTGCCGGATTATTACCAATGTAATCATAAAAAGCTAATTTTTCGGGAATTTTCGACCAAGCTTCCGATAAACTCAGATTTTCAGCTAGTCCAGCACCAACTCTTCGATATATTTCTTGCTGAAAATATCCCTGATCCCACTGATAACGAGTGGGGCCAAATAATTCAATCGGGGTAGTTGCTGAACCATACCACATAGTTCCGGCAACAACGAAAGCTGCAAAAAATACAGCAGCAATACTACTGGAAAGGACAGTTTCAATATTTCCCATACGTAATCCTTTGTATAGACGTTGAGGCGGGCGGACGCTAAGATGGAATAGACCTGCTAATATGCCTAATGTCCCCGCTGCAATATGATGAGAAGCTATGCCTCCTGGAACAAAAGGATCAAAACCTTCCGCGCCCCACGCTGGATTTACAGGTTGGACTTTTCCAGTTAGTCCATAAGGATCGGACACCCATATTCCAGGACCATACAAGCCTGTTACATGAAATGCACCAAAACCAAAACAAGCTACCCCTGAAAGAAATAAATGAATTCCAAAAATCTTGGGCAAATCCAAAGAGGGTTTTCCCGTACGCTCATCACAGAATATTTCTAGGTCCCAATACACCCAATGCCAGATAGCCGCCAGGAAGCACAAGCCGGAAAACACAATATGTGCACCTGCCACACCTTCGTAACTCCAAAGACCCGGATTCGTTATAGTTCCCCCTGTAATACTCCAACCACCCCATGAATTGGTTATTCCTAAACGAGTCATGAAGGGTATAACGAACATACCCTGTCTCCACATTGGATCAAGAACGGGGTCAGAAGGATCAAAAACCGCTAATTCGTATAGAGCCATTGAGCCGGCCCAACCAGAAACTAAAGCTGTATGCATTATGTGGACAGAAAGTAACCGACCGGGATCATTCAATACAACGGTATGAACACGATACCAAGGCAAACCCATGGAAATACCCCTTTATCAAAGATAAATAGACACTATGTGACTTTATCGCATTGGACTAAAAAACAAAAATATATATACTATGTACCTAACCTTTTTCAGTAGATTATCTATGAACAAGGGTTAATATTTATTCCGTTACATTGGAAATAATGGAAAATTTCTGTTCGTAGGAACAAAGAGAAGCAGATCTATTCTATACCCGATAAGTAACAATACGCAATGGGGAATTGATTTCATTTTTGGAAAACGAATGCATAAACACTTGTTGATTATTCGAACGATTCCCTCATAAGAATTTTTCTTTATTTTATTCATTCCCTATTTCTGTATGAACCCCCCAATCTATGTATAAAATAGGAGAAACAGAAATTAAAATTATGAGGACAAAATAATAAATTCATTGTTACGTTTCCACATCAAAGTAAAATATAGTACTTTAATTTCTTTTTTTTTATTTAATGCCCATTGGTGTTCCAAAAGTACCTTTTCGGAATCCTGGAGAGGAAGATGCAGTTTGGATTGACGTATAGTGCGACTTGTCAGACATATTGGGTCATATGGGATTTACCCGTTCTCTCTCCCGATCGAGATATCCTCTGTTTCGCCCAAGAAAGATTGATTGAACCTTCAAAAACTCGGAGCGCGAAGTACAATTAAATCACATTTTTTTAAAGATCAATAATCTAAATTAGAAGAATTTATGGTTGGCTTGTACCAATAAAATGAAATATTCAGGCTCCGTTCAGAAAATACCAAATTGGTAATATAGGTACCATTACCACTTGTATCATAAAGGATTTTTAACCCCTAGGGGTTATCTCAAACTACCAATCAACGGAATAGTATAATAAAAATATCAAATAGTTTGGCGGAAGGTATGAAAAGAATTGAAAAAAATCGTAGAAAAAAGTGGCACTGACATAATTTGATTTGCCCTATATGTGCAAATATAATTCGGATAGATATTTACCCGGAGTAGAACATGAACCTAAAAGAATGAAATGGGCCCATTTAGGAACAAGAAAATGACATCGTGATTTGAATCTCGATGAAACAATACATCAATGAGAGGTTAGTTCAATAATAATATAATAAGTTTTTTGAATTCTTTTTTTTTTTTTTTAGATAGGGTTTTCTAGGGAAGGAAGCAAAAACTTATGAAGTTTATTGAAAAAAAGAATGAATAATATAAGAAAAAGTCCTTTCATTAGAGAAAAACCCTTGTTAAAAAAAAAAAATAAAGAAATAGAACCGGAATCGATACATTGATTTTTTTTCGCTTTTTTGAACCGTATGCACCCAAAGGTGCGTGTACGGTTACTAAAGGATACAATTTTGTCCTAATCAACCGACTTTATCGAGAAAGATTACTTTTTTTAGGACAAGAGGTTGATAGCGAGATCTCGAATCAACTTGTTGGTCTTATGGTCTATCTTAGTATAGAGGACGATACTAAGGATCTTTATTTGTTTATAAACTCCCCCGGGGGATGGGTAATACCAGGAATAGCTATTTATGATACTATGCAATTTGTGCCACCTGGGGTACATACAATATGCATGGGATTAGCCGCTTCAATGGGATCTTTCATTCTGGTCGGAGGAGAAATTACCAAACGTCTAGCATTCCCTCACGCTTGGCGCCAATGAGTTTTTTATTTGAAAAAAAAAAGACTATGCCTTCGCCATATAGAACATGAATAATAAGTAATAATAGCATGGCATTTTAAGTTCGATATGAACAAACCTTTTTTGTTTTTTCATAACATGAAATTATATTATATATATATCGAAATAGTAGTATGAAACAAAGGTTATTTCCGATTTGATCTTATGCGTCGGAGGTCTGTTTCAGTGTCACAAACCATTTTTCTTACACACCAGAAGTGCCTTTCTGATATTAATGTTATAAAAAAAAAAAAAAGATCTTTTTTCTGATCGGGTCAGAAAAACCTTGGGATTGCTAAATTAAAGACGAGATAAATAAGAAATATATAAAGCAACAGAACCATCATAGTATTTTTGACTTCTACGAAAGGAAGGGTGGTAAATGGATCATTCAACGATCTGGATCGGATGGACTCTATTTGTTTCTAGTACCTTTTTTGTCCCTTTCCTTGGCGGACGGAAGGGAAAGGTCAACTCCATTGCGGAGCCGTATGCAATGTACAAAAGATGCCTGTACGGTTGTTAAATTCTATCTTTTTCTTATTGTTATTTTTATTCCTTCGACCAATCGTGTGAGGTAGAGGAGCCGCTCATGATGGATGTTATATAATCAGGGTTATGATTCACCAACCTGCTAGTTCTTTTTATGAGGCACAGGCAGGGGAATTCATCCTGGAAGCAGAAGAACTACTGAAACTTCGCGAAACCCTCACAAGGGTTTATGTACAAAGAACGGGCAACCCTTTATGGGTTGTATCCGAAGACATGGAAAGGGATGTTTTTATGTCAGCAACAGAAGCCCAAGCTTATGGCATTATTGATCTTGTAGCGGTCGAAAATGCTGGGGATCCCGTGTAAATACATGATTCCATTTCAAACCGTAATTTGAATTTTCCGCGATTTGATATTGAATTTTTTTATTTTACTCAAGTCAAATATTCATTCAATTGAAGGGAAAAAATTCATAATCATCAGGTTAAGATCGATCTAAACCAGCCTATTATAATCCCATCATATATATACGATTCAACATGCCAACTATTAAACAACTTATTAGAAATGCAAGACAGCCAATCAGAAATGTCACGAAATCCCCCGCTCTTCGAGGATGCCCTCAGCGTCGAGGAACATGTACTAGGGTGTATGTGCGACTCGTTTAGATCATGAGCTCGAACAAATGATACAATTGTTCCAGTATCAATGACTAGTACCAATGAATAGATAGAATGGAAAAATGGAAGAATAGTGTCTACTATCTAAATAAAACTAAAAAAAAAGATGTATCATATACCTTACCTCTATTGATTGTGTATGAATTTTATGGTTTCTGTTGGTGCAAATCCAATCACCTCGATTTGAGATGAAAATAAATTCTCCATTGGTAGCAAAAAGTTATCCATTAAGCGGGGAAACAATATTTAAGAAGCAAAACAATTATGCTCCTATTCTTGGAAATAACGGACTAACAGGGTCAGCTACCTAGCCAACTTTCATAATTAAATGCCGTCACTGTATGGATAGCTCTCATTGTGAAAAGACCTATTACTGTATAATTCATGGGTAGAGCCAAAAAGTGCGAACTGTACAAGTTACCAAAAACATTGATTAAATGGAATGGGAAAAAGAGCTCCGGTGTATAGAGAGGACCTCGCCGTTTAAGAAGTAACCATAGAAACGAAGGAATCCACTATTTTTTTTTTTTTAATAATTTATAAATTTTGTACTTTACAATACAATTTTTTTTATTATTGATTGGATTGGTCGAATTTCTTATTTCCACAAGCGAAATACCTGACTGAAAGAAATAAAATAAAAAATTGTGGTTGGGAAGGTTATAGTAGCAAAAGCCATTGGAATTTTTATTTTATATATCGGAATAATCAGTTTTGTTATTAATTGAACCGGGGAAAAAGAATGACTGAACGAACAGAAATCAATTAGTTATTCATCAAAGTTTAATTTGATTAAATGACCAGAGTTAGACGAGGATATACAGCTCGGAGACGCCGAACAAAAATTCGTTTATTTGCATCAAGCTTTCGAGGGGCTCATTCAAGACTTACTCGAACTATTACTCAACAGAAAATGAGAGCTTTGGTTTCCGCTTATAGAGATAGAGGTAGGCAAAAGAGAGATTTTCGTCGTTTGTGGATCACTCGGATAAATGCAGTAACTCGTGAGAACGAGGTTTCCTATAGTTATAGTAGATTGATACATAATCTGTACAAGAGGCAATTGCTTCTTAATCGTAAAATACCTGCGCAAATAGCTATATTAAATAAGAATTGTCTTTGCATTATTTACAAAAAGATTACCAAATAAAAGAGATTATAAAATTATATACAGGAATGGTTGAAACAAAATTCCCCGGAGAATAAACTCCGGGAAGATAGAATAAAAAAAAAATTAAGATAAGTAGTATGAATGAACGAACATGTTTCATTTCAATAAAAAAAGGATTTTTTTCTTCCCCATTTTTTTATTACAACACAATAATGAAATACGGATTCTAGTCTTTTTCAAAAACTTCAATGTTGAGTTCAGATTGAAGTTTTGAACCAATTGAGGAGTATGGTATGCCTATTTATTTCTGGTTCTAGGACCAGTAGCTCTAGGGATCGACTCGGTTCTTTCAAATTGTCTCTCATTATTAATAAAAGGTAACAAAGATAAAATACGAGCTTGTTTTATAGCAATAGTAATTAATCGTTGTTGTTTCAAGGTTAATCTATTCACTCGTCTAGATAATATTTTTCCTTGTTCACTAATAAATCGACTAATTAAACTCATGTTTCTATAATCAATTCGATCCCCCGATCCAATTGGGGGCAAACGCCTACGAAAAGATCGCTTGGGTTTATGGAAAGATTGCTTGGATTTATCCATCGTTTATTCCTTATCTCTAAAATCTTATTTCTTCATGCATTTAAGATCCGACCGAGGGTTTTATTTCTATATTTATATATGATATGTTATATATATAATATATATATATTTTTTATATTTATTTTATATTTATAATTTATTTTATATTTAATTTATTTTATATTTATAATTTTATATTTATATTATTTATATTATATATATATTTATATATATATATATATGTTATTTGTTATTAACAGCTTCTTGCTCCTTGGATTGGGAGGATCGCCCACACGCTCTGTTCGATCTATTTCTTTACTTCCCCATGAATTGTATGCTTTTTACAATAGCGACAAAATTTTTTTAATTCTAATCGACTGGGTGTATTGTGTCGATTCTTTTGAGTAATATATCTAGAAATGCCCGGAAATTCTTTAGTGATACCGTTTCGGACACAACTGGTACATTCCAAAATAACTCTGACTCTTACATCTTTACCTTTTGCCATGGACCTCCTTTGCTTTGGATTTTGGATCAACTCAACTCTTCTATTTTTGACCCGAACCGAAGAAGAAGAAAGGAACATAAAATCTAAAAATCAATAGAAGTCACTAAAATTTGCTTTTGAAAACATTCATATTCATTATAATGTAATAATTAACTAATACAACTTTTTCTAACTAGAAATTGTTCTTAGTCTAATCACAGTATTTCATTTACGTATTTTATATTTGTGATGCCCATCTTAGACCTTAGACCCCTATTTCTATTCTACCAATCAAATTCGATATTAGACCCACCCATCCCACGCTGGGGTTAAATACCCCCTTTTATTCTTTCTCTTTTCTTCCTATCCTAAACAACTAAAATAAAAAATAAAAAAAAAAAGGGGGGGGGAAATTAGTCACATAGAATTTTTTGTATCTCTAATTTTCTGCATTTCTTCCCATATCAATAACGAGAATTAAAAAAAAGGAAATGACAAGGCATCCGGGAATAAACGATTAATTTCTATCAATAAACCTGCTAAAGACCCAAACCATAGAGTACTTAGCACAGGTGCCACAGAGAGATATGTTTTTATATCTCGCATTGAAAACCCTCCTTCTTTATTGTAATACATGTATGATCAGATGCTGGAACTAAATTAAGGATCACTTTTATTTTTATGCAACATTTATAACTAAAATGTCTATGTACAATGAGCCAGTAGTGGGATTTTATTGCCCCCGCCCCTACCCTAAAACAGAAAAAAAAAATACCCTGAACCTATAAATAGCCATTCTTTTTTTTTATCTTAGGTTTAATTTCAGATGTATATAGTTTATTATATGATATGTATATGAAAGCAAAAAGAAGAAATGGCAAGAAAATGGATTTTATATAGATAAAGGAGAAAATAACGATGTGGAAAACAAGACAGGGCTTTTGTACAATGACACTGTACGACAATTGAAAAAAAAAAGGGATGT